AGATAATAATAAAAATAAAAATTTATTATTTTTTTTAAAAAGATTGATTTGGGTGAATTTGGTATAATTAATATATATTATCCAAAATATCATGAAATTTATTCATTTATTTTTCTAAAAATTTACTTAAATTTTTAATAATTATGTAAATAATTATTAAAATATTTATTATAAATAATAATCTATAAATGTATATAAATATATAAATAATTTAATGATCTATATATATATATAATTTATTAATATAAATATTAATAAATTATATTAAATATATTATTTATAAATGTATATAGATATATAAATAATTTAATGATCTATATATATATAACATAATTTATATAAATATAATAAAAATTTTATTTAAATAATTTATTAAAATTAAATAATTAACATTATAATATTTAAAACATATTAAATTGTATATTATATATCTATATACATATATTAGATCATTAAAATATTTAGTCAAAATGCCGCATAAAATATTAACATTATAAAATTATTAAAGAAAATATTAATATCTTATAATAATTATAATTTAATAATATAAATATTAAATTTTATAATAATTATAATGATTTATAAATGTATATAGATATATAAATAATTTAATGATCTATATATATACTATAATTTATTAATATAAATATTAATAAATTATTAAATATATTATTTATAAATGTATATAGATATATAAATAATTTAATGATCTATATATATATAACATAATTTATATAAATATAATAAAAATTTTATTTAAATAATTTATTAAAATTAAATAATTAACATTATAATATTTAAAACATATTAAATTGTATAGTTATATATCTATATACATATATTAGATCATTAAAATATTTAGTCAAAATGCCGCATAAAATATTAACATTATAAAATTATTAAAGAAAATATTAATATCTTATAATAATTATAATTTAATAATATAAATATTAAATTTTATAATAATTATAATGATTTATAAATGTATATAGGATATATAAATAATTTAATGATCTATATATACTATAATTTATTAATATAAATATTAATAAATTGTTAAATATATTATTTATAAATGTATATAGATATATAAATAATTTAATGATCTATATATTTATATTTAATTATAATCATAAAAATATTTTATATCAAAAAAAAAAAAAAAAAAACTTTTATTAAAAATGATAAATTAAATTATTTCTAGTTTTAGTTTTATTAGTAGTAAAAATTATATATATAATATAAAAAAGAAAATAAATTTTAGAAAAGATTATTTATCATAACAATTATTTTAATAAATTATATTTTAAAATTAAAGAAATTTATAAATTTAGTTATATTAAATTAAAATTAATTAAAATTGTGCCAGCAATTGCGGTTAAACAATTAATTTAAATAAAATATTTTAATAAAAAATAATTAAATTAAATTTATATATATATATATATAATTATTTATATGTGAAAATAATTTTTTAAGATTAAATAAAAAAAATTAATTATTAAATATAAATAATAAAAATAAATAATTTAATAAAGATTTATATTAAACTAGGATTAGATACCCTATTATAAAATAAATAAATTAATAAATTGTTAATTAGTAAAAGATAATTTCTAGAAAATTAAAGAATTTGGCGGTATTTTATTCAATTTAGAGGAACTTGTTATTTAATTGATAATCCACGATTTATTAAACTTAATGTTAAAAAATTTATATATCGTTGTTAAAAAAATATTTTTAAAAAAATTATAATATTTAGATTTTTTAAAATAAAAATATATCAAATCATGATATAGTTTATAGTTAAGAAAAAAAATGAGTTACATGAAATTAATTTATTGGATTGATTGATTTTGAAATAAAAATTTAGATGTTAAAATGGATTTAAAAGTAAATTTATAAATTTATATAGATAGAATAAAGTTTTAAAATATGTACATATTGCCCGTCACTCTCATATGAAAATAAGTTTTATTGATAAGTTGAGATAAGTCGTAACATAGTAGAAATATTGGAAAATGTTTCTTGAATGAATAATCAAGTTAAATTTAATAGAAAAATTTTATTTACAATAAAATTAAAATTGTGAGAATCAATTTAATTTGAAAAAATTTAAATTTAAAAATTTAATTATAAACAAGGAAAAGTGAGTGGTAATTATAGAATATAAGTTATTGATATATTATATATAATATAATTTAAGGTAGTGTAAAAATAATTGAACAAACAATAAAATTGATTAAATGTTTTAGTAATAGAAAAGTTTGAATAAATATAAAAATTTTATAGATAATAAGTAATTTAAATGAAAAATTTAATTAAATATAGAAAAGAAAATTTAATTAATTGTATCTTGTGTATCAGAGTTTATTAATTATAGATTTATTTAATAATAAAAATCTCGAAAAATAAAGAGTTAATTAATTTAATGTATAAAGTTAATGTAAAAAAATTATTTTAAATAATTAATTAGAAATGAAAAGTTATATCGTTTTATTTTATATCTAGTTAGTCAAGAAATAAATTTAATTTAGACTTAATTTATAATTATATATATATATATAATATATATATATATATATATATGTTAAACAGTAAGAAAAAATGATAAGAAGAAAATTTATTGTTGGATTTTAAGTTAATTTATATAGGGATAATCTTGTATAAAAATTTTTAAATAATGAATAATTTATTGTTTTTATAATATAATAATATAAAAATTTTATATTTATTAAAGTTTGTAATTAATTAATTAAAGATCTACAAAATAAAAATTATTTTAAATTTAATTTTAATATTAAAAATTTATTGAGTCATCATTATAAATTTAAATGATAATGAGAAATAATGATAGAATTAGTATAATAATTATTAAAGAAATATATTGATAAGTAAAATTAATTTTAATTAATTAGGCAAATATATATATATATATATATATATATATAAATACCCACCTGTTTAACAAAAACATGTCTTCTTGAATAGATTTATTAGAAGTCTAATCTGCCCACTGAATTTTAGTTTAAAGGGCTGCAGTAATTTGACTGTGCTAAGGTAGCATAATAAATAGTTTTTTGATTGGAAACTGGAATGAATGATTGAATGAGGTATTAACTATGTAAAAATTAAAATTATTAGAATTTTTTTTTTCTATTAAAAAATAGAAATGTTGTAAAAAGACGAGAAGACCCTATAGATCTTTATTTTGGTTAAGTTAAATTTTATTAAGTTTAAAAATAAATTGATAAAAAATTTAAATTAATGAGAAAATTTAGTTGGGGTGATTAAAAAATTAAAAATTAACTTTTTTATATATGTATAAATATATATTATTAGAGTAAATATGAATAAATAAATTTCTGATCCTGTAGATGAACATATAGAATATTAGATTAAGTTACCTTAGGGATAACAGCGTAATTTTAATTTTAAGATCATATTGAAATTAAAGATTGCGACCTCGATGTTGGATTAAAATTAATAATTATTGAAGAAAATAATTTATTTAGTCTGTTCGACTATTAAAATTTTACATGATCTGAGTTCAAACCGGTGTGAGCCAGGTTGGTTTCTATCTTTTATAAATTAAATTAATTTAGTACGAAAGGAATAGTTAATTAAAATAATAGTTTGAGTAAGATTTTTAATGAATTAATAAGATAATTATTTATATTATTTTGGCAGAATTAATGCGTAAGTTTTAGAAACTTGAGATTTATATAAAATTTATATAAAGATAATAGTGAATATTATAGATTTATTGTTAATGATTTTAAGAAGTTTAGTAATATTAATCGGAGTTTTAATTAGAGTTGCTTTTTTGACATTATTAGAACGAAAAGTATTAGGTTATATTCAATTTCGAAAAGGGCCTAATAAATTAGGTATTGTGGGTTTATTACAGCCATTTAGAGATGCAATTAAATTATTTAGAAAGGAGTTTTTTACTCCCGAATATTCAAATTATCTGATTTATTTATTTTCTCCCATTTTTAGTTTATTTGTCTCTTTGTTAGTATGATTAGTTATGCCTTATATGTTTGGTAATATTTATTTTTATTTAGGATTTATTTTTATTTTTTGTTGTTTATCTATGGGGGTTTATTTAATTATAATGTCTGGTTGATCTTCAAATTCTAACTATTCAATAATTGGGGGAATACGAGCTATTGCTCAAACAATTTCTTATGAAGTTAGTTTAATTATTATAATATTAAGTGTGATTATTTTAATTGGTGATTATAATTTGATAAATTTAGTTAATTACCAGAATATAGTTTGATTTATTGTTTTTATAATGCCTATTAGACTTATTTTTTTTAGGTCTTTATTAGCAGAATGTAATCGAACTCCTTTTGATTTTGCTGAAGGGGAAAGAGAATTAGTTTCAGGGTTTAATATTGAATATGGGGGAAGTGAATTTGCTTTAGTTTTTTTATCTGAATATAGAAGAATTTTATTTATAAGAACTTTATTTAGAATAATATTTTTAGGTGGGAATGTTGATTCATTTATATTTTATATTAAAGTTATATTGTTGTCTTTTATATTTATCTGAGTTCGGGGGACTTTACCTCGTTATCGGTATGATAAATTAATATATTTGACTTGAAAGGTTTATTTAACGGTGTCTTTAAGAGTTTTATTGTTGATAATTAATCTTATAATATTATTATTAATTTAATTTGTATTAATTATAGTAAATTAATAAAATTATGAATTTTATCTTAAGTTTTCAAAACAAATGCTTTTATCAAGCTCATTAATTATGTATTTAATAGTAAATTATTTCATATTAGGTTAATTAAAGGACAGATTAAAAAAAACCTAAAGTATACAATTGAAGTTAGTTGGCCAATTATAATAAAGGGAGCTTCTACAACCTTTATTCCAATTCAAGTTAAAATGATAATTGAAGATACTATAATTCAAAATATTACTTTATTTAAATAATAAAATTGGTTTCCTTTAACAATTTTATTGAATGTGAAGGGTAAAATTATTAAAATTGAAATAGATATTACCAAGGCAATCACTCCTCCCAATTTATTGGGAATTGATCGGAGGATAGCGTAAGCGAATAAAAAATACCATTCGGGTTGAATGTGGGGGGGAGTTCTCAGAGGATTGGCTAAAATAAAGTTATCGGGATCACTTAATAGGAAAGGGTAGGTTAAACATAAGATAATCAGTGAAAAAAATATAATTAAAAATCCTAGTATATCCTTATATGTAAAATATGGGTTAAATGGGATTTTATCGATGTTTATATAGACTCTAATAGGATTGGTAGATCCTGTTTGGTGTAGATAAATTAGATGAATTATAACTATTCCTGAAATAATGAAAGGTAGGACAAAATGAATTGAGTAAAAACGATTTAGTGTGACGTTATTAATTGCAAACCCTCCTCAGATTCATTCCACTAATATAATTCCTTTATACGGGATAGCTGATAACAGATTAGTGATGACTGTAGCCCCTCAAAAAGATATTTGACCTCAAGGTAATACATATCCTATAAAGGCGGTACCTATTGTTATAAATAAAATAATTACTCCGATTATTCAAGTATGAGTTAGTAAGAATGATTCATAGTAGATTCCTCGGCCAATATGGATATACATGCAGATAAAAAAAAATGATGCTCCATTTGCGTGAATTATTCGTATTAATCACCCTATATTAACTCTTCGATATATATTATTAGTTCTGTAAAAAGCTAGATCGACATGTGGAGTATAATGTATAGATAGGAAAAGACCTGTAATAATTTGAATTATTAAACATAATCCCAATAGTGATCCAAAGTTTCATCAAAAGGAAATGTTGGATGGGGATGGGAGGGATTTGACGGAAGAATTTATTATATTTACTAAGGGATTTTTGTTTATTATTGTCATTAGTTATTCCTATATTTTAGGTCGAAGTGGTCCTTGATTAGAATTAGTCAGTTTACTTACTACTGATAAAATAATTAGTATATAAATAATTAGTATTATTGAGAGTTTGAAAGTAAATTTATTATAGATTTTGTTAATAAGAATTGTATTTTCATTAATCATAAAATTTTCTAGGTTTAAATTGAATGAGTTAGTGATGGGGTGATTTAAAAAGAAAAAAAAGATAAAAAATATAGATATGAATATGAATAGGAAAATAATTAAAGATTTGAGTGGGTTAATTATTTCATTAGAAGCAATTGAACATATATATATAAGGAGAATTAATAATCCTCCTAGTATAATTAAATACATAATATATGAAATTCAATATATATTGATTATTATATTAATTGAGAAACAAATCAATAAAGTTTGAAATATTAATATTATTCCTAAAGGGAGGGGGGATTTAATTGACAGTATAATTAATCTATTAGTTATAATTAATGATAAAATAATATGGTAATATATTTTCAGTAAATAGTTTATTAAAATAATAATTTTGGAGATTATTGATATAGTTAAAAATCATATAAAACTATTTTATTGATGTTTTTAAAATAATTATTTATTTTTGATATACAAAATCAATGTTTTTTCTTAAACTATGAAAACTAATGTTTAATAATGAGATTTTTTTTTTTTTTTTTTTTCTTAGAAATTTATTAATTTTATTTAATCGAAAACATTTATTAAATTTGTTATTAAGGTTAGAATTTTTAATGTTAATTCTTTTATTGTTGTTGGTGATTTATTTGGTGCAATCTCATGTTGATTATTATTTTTTAATATTATTTATAATTATAATAGTTTGTGAGGGGGTTTTAGGAGTATCAATTTTAGTTTTGATGGTCCGGGGGTTTGGGAGTGATTATTTTCAATTATATAGATTATTACAATGTTAAAATTTATTTTTATAATGTTATTTATACTAAGTTTAGTTGGGTTTAATATGTGATTTTTGTGTGTTGGGTTATTTATTTTAGTATTTATATTTATATTTATCTCTATTAATATTAACATATTAAATATAGTTAGAATAATATTTGGGATTGATTTAATTAGTTTAAATTTAGTATTATTAAGAGGTTGAATTTGTGGACTAATATTTATAGCTAGAGTTGTGATTTATAAAAATAATTATTTTGGGGAATTTTTTAGGTTTATTCTTCTAATGTTGATATTGTTTTTGATGTTAACTTTTATTAGATTAGATTTTTTTTTTTTTTTTTTTTTTTTTGAAAGGAGAATGGTTCCGGTATTATTTTTAATTGTTGGTTGAGGTATTCAGCCTGAACGAATTCAAGCTGGTATTTATTTAATTTTTTATACTTTTTTTGCTTCTTTACCTATGTTATTAGGGATTTATTTTATTTATTATAATAATTATTCTGTTAGATTTTATATTTTAAAAGAATTTGATTATTTATTTTTATACTTGGTAATAGTAGTTGTTTTTTTAATTAAAATGCCTATGTATTTGGTTCATTTATGATTGCCTAAGGCTCATGTTGAGGCTTCAGTTTCTGGTTCAATAATTTTAGCTGGGGTAATATTAAAATTAGGAGGGTATGGTTTAATTCGTACTTTAAAGTTTGTTTATTTGATTAATGAAAAATTTGAGATAAATTTATTTTGGATGATTTTATCTTTATTGGGGGCTGTTTATATAAGATTGATTTGTTTCCGTCAGATTGATATGAAATCGTTAATTGCGTGTTCTTCAGTTGTTCATATATCTTTTGTAATTGGGGGGTTAATAACTATAAATAGATTGGGGGTTTATGGGAGAGTAATTATGATAGTAGGTCATGGATTATGTTCTTCAGGTTTATTTGTTTTAGTAAATTTAATATATGAGCGATTAAGCAGGCGAAGTATAATAATTAATAAAGGTCTTTTAACAATTTTTCCTAGACTAAGTTTCTGTTGAGCTTTATTTTTATTCTGTAATATGGCTTCTCCTCCTTCTTTAAATTTAGCTGGTGAAATTATATTAATAATTAGTATTGGGTCTTGATCTTGTATAATGATAGTAGTTTTAGGATTAGTTTCATTTCTGAGAGCGGGTTATAGGCTTTTTATTTTTATGTTTAGTCAGCATGGAAAATTAGTTTTAGGTATATATAGTGTATTTAGAATTTCATCTCGTGAATTTTTATTATTGTTTCTTCATTGATTGCCTCTAAATTTATTAATTTTAAATTTAGATTATTTTTTATTATAATGTAAATGTATTTAAATAATTTAAATTTAAAATATTGATTTGTGGAGTCAAAAATATGTTTATAAAATACATTTTAAATAATCTTTAAAAAATCTATTTGTTTACTTTATAGAGGGATTTCTTTGTTTTTCAGATTTATTATGTTATTATTGGGGGTATATTTTTTGATGAAAAAGTTAACAATTTTAATTGAATGGGAATTAATTTCATATAATACTTTTAGTATGATGATAATTTTTTATTTTGATTGAATTTCTTTATTTTTTTCCTTTTTAGTTTTATTAATTTCAGCTATAGTTTTATTTTTCAGTAAGAGATACATGGGTAGAGAATTGAATTTAAAACGATTTATTTATCTAGTATTAATATTTATTTTATCTATAATATTTATAATTTTTAGATTAAATTTAATTTCTATTTTATTGGGTTGAGATGGATTGGGTTTAGTTTCATTTTGTTTAGTTATTTTTTACCAAAATGTGAATTCTTTTAATTCTGGGATGTTAACGGTTTTAAGAAATCGAGTGGGTGATGTTATAATTTTAATTGGTATTATTTGAATGTTTAATTTTGGTAGATGAAATTTTTTAAATTATTTAGATATTTTTTATAGAGATTGGGTAATGAGTATAGTTATAAGATTTATTATTTTTGCCTCTATAACTAAAAGAGCTCAGATTCCTTTTTCTGCCTGATTACCAGCTGCAATGGCAGCTCCCACTCCGGTTTCAGCATTAGTTCATTCTTCTACATTAGTAACAGCCGGGGTTTATTTAATAATTCGTTTTGGTTCAATTATTTTATTTGCTTGATTGGTAGATTTTTTATTACTTATAAGAAGATTGACTATATTAATGGCAGGTTTGAGTGCTAATATGGAGGTAGATTTAAAAAAGATTATTGCTCTTTCTACTTTAAGACAATTGGGATTAATAATAAGAATTTTATGTTTAGGATTTAAATATTTAGCTTTTTTTCATTTGTTGACTCATGCTATATTTAAGGCAATATTATTTATGTGTGCTGGGTTAATAATTCATTCATTTAATAATAATCAAGATATTCGTTTAATGGGTAATACAAGAAAATTTATACCGTTAGTCTCTATTAATTTTAATGTGTCTAATTTAGCTTTATGTGGGATACCTTTTTTAACTGGGTTTTATTCTAAGGATATAATTTTAGAGATAGTTTTATCTATAAATTTAAATTTATTAATTTTTTTTTTTTTTTTTTTTTCTACTGGATTAACTGTTAGTTATAGTGTTCGATTGATATACTTTTCTTTATTTAATTTCATTAATAATAAGAGATTATTTATTTATGATGATAATGATTATGTAATAATTAATTCTAAATTTATTTTATTAATTGGTTCCGTAATTGGTGGAAGAATACTAAGTTGATTGATTTTTCCTTATCCTTATAGTTTAAATTTATTTGGGTATAAAAAATTTATTATTATAATAGTTTTAATAATGGGTGTGATGATGGGGGGTTTATTTTTTAGGTTATCAAAAATTTATGTTTTAAAATTTAGTTTAAAGATAAATTTATTTGTAACTATAATATGATTTTTACCTTTTATTTCTTCTAATAGATTGAGAATTTTTGGTTTAAGTAAGAGTAATTTATTATTGAAATTACTAGATTATGGTTGATTGGAGAAGTTTGGGGGGCAGTGTATTTATAATTATATTCATAGAATAAGTAATTTAAATTACGTTGTTCAATTGAGATTTTTTAAGATTTTTATTTTTTGTTTTTATTTTTTATTTTATTTAATAATGATTTTAAATTTATTGATTTAGTATATATATATATATATATATATTAGAATTTATATAGCTTATATATTTAGAGCGTTATATTGAAGATATAAAAGAGATTATTATTTATATCTATAAATAACTTTATTATAAAAAAACATTATTTATAAAAATTAATATATTTTATTATTACAGTGAAAATGTAATGTTTTAAGTTAAACTATATAAATTATTAAGAAATATTAATGAGTTTTAAATTCACTATTAGTTAAATTAGAAGTTTAATTTTATGTTATATTTCAATTGGATTGTGTGTTATCAATTTTATTATTAACATTAATATACCTCTATTTTGGTTTCAATTAAAATAAGGGAAAATAATAATTTTCCTAAATTTAGGTCGAAACTAAGTATAAAAGTTATTTCTTATTATATAAGATAAATTGTTTAGGGCAATTTTTATTAAGTGCAAATTAATTATTTTATAAATAAATTATTATCCTTAATTTAAAATTTTCAGTTTAGTAGGTTTTGATATCATTCATATATAATTCCTAGTAATAAAATAGAAATGAAAACAGAAGCTATTACATATCAAGATATTATATTAGTTAGTTTAATGGAAAAAATAAGTGGGAGAATGATTGAGATTTCAACATCAAAAATTAAGAAAATAATTGTAATAATGAAAAATTGAATTGAAAAGGGTAGCCGTGTGAGTGATTTTGGATCAAATCCACATTCAAAGGGAGATATTTTTTCTTGATCAAAATTATTTTTTTTTGAGATAATAAGAGAAATTAAAATTATTAAGTTAGTAATTAATAAAATTAAGATGATTATATTTTTGATTAAGAAAATTATTTATATTAAATATTTATTAAACTTTTTAATTGGAAATTAATTATACTTTTTATATTATATAAATATAAATTCTTTTAGTTATTTCATCAATATATAAAAGTAAATAAAAAAATTCAAACTACATCTACAAAATGTCAATATCAAATTGCTGCTTCTAATCCAAAGTGGTGAGTGAAAGAAAAATGATTATTTTTTATTCGAATTAAATTAATAAATAAGAATAATGTTCCGATTATTACATGAAATCCGTGGAATCCTGTAGCTATGAAAAATGTTGATCCGAATACACTATCTGTCATGGTGAATGAGGCTTCTAAGTATTCAATTATTTGTACTCTAGTAAAATATACCCCTAATAAGATAGTGATTAGGAGAGATTTATATGCATTATTAAAGTTATTTTCTATGATTCTGTGGTGAGTTCATGTTACTGAGACTCCTGAAATAATAAGGATTAACGTATTTAATAATGGGATTTGGAATGGATTGAAGGTTAAGATATTTTTAGGGGGTCAAATTATTCCTAATTCTATATTTGGTGAAAGTCTTCTGTGGAAAAATGATCAAAAGATAGAAAAAAAAAATATGATTTCGGATAAAATAAATAAAATTATTCCTCATCGTATATTTATATTAACTTTGATTGTATGTAATCCTTGTAGGGTTCTTTCTCGGGAAACATCTCGTCATCATTGATATATGGTTAAGAATAAAATTATTATTCTAATAATTATTAGTAATTTACTTTGTTTTATATTAAATCATTGAATAGTTCTTATTATTAAAGTTATAGTCCCTAAAGCTCCTGTTAGAGGTCATGGGCTATAGTTAACAAGATGGAAGGAGTGATTAATTTTCATTGACATTATTTTATATTTTTAAATTTCTGAAGTATAAAGGGTTCTAAGAATAGTAAATACATAGGATTGAATAATAGCAACAGATGATTCTAAAGTTATTAGAATAATTTCTGTTAAGATAATTAGTCAGTAAAAATAAATAGAGATAGAATTTCCGTTATTACTTAGTAGTGAAATTAATAAATGTCCTGCAATTATATTGGCAGTTAGTCGAACAGCTAAAGTTAAAGGTCGAATAATATTTCTGATAGATTCGATTAATACTATGAAAGGTATTAATAGGGGGGGAGTTCCTAGGGGGATTAAGTGTGAAAATATGGATTCAGTTTTATTTAATCACCCAAAAAATATTAAAGTTAGTCAAATTGGTAGAGAGAAGGATAAATTAAATACTAAATGGCTAGAAGATGTAAAGATATAGGGTAGTAACCCTATGAAATTGTTTAGTAAAATTATTATAAATAGTGAAATTATTATAATTGAAATTCCTTTGAATGAGTTGTTTTTTAAAAGAGTTTGAATTTCATTGTTTAAAATATTTAAGATTTTAGTTAATAGAATTAACGATCGATTGGGGATTATTCATAGACTAAGAGGAATAAATATAATAATAAATATAGATCTTGTTCAATTAAAAGATAAGTTTATGAATGATGATGAAGGGTCAAAGATAGAGAATAGGTTATTTATCATTTTCAATTAATTGTTTTAAATTTGGGGGTATTTATTATAGAATAATTGTTAGGGGTTTTTAAGTAGTTGTAGAAGATAATTGAATTAATTCAGTAAAATAATAAAGAAAAGTAAAAAATTAATATAATTCAATTTAAAGGTATAATTTGTGGAATGTAAAGAATATTTAGAGAATAAAATTATTTAAATTTGACAAATTTATGTTATAAAGGTTAACTAATTCTTTCATTAGAAATATGTGCTAATTTATTATATTATGATTTAAGAGATCATTACTTGCTTTAAGTTATCTAATGAATTAAAATTTTTAATTCAGTTAATAAAATTATTTATATTGATAGCTTCTAATGAAATAGGTATAAATCTGTGATTTGCTCCGCAAATTTCTGAACATTGTCCAAAAAATATTCCTGGGTGATTAATAAAAATAGAAGTTTGGTTTAATCGGCCTGGTATAGCATCTGCCTTTACACCTAAAGATGGAATAGTTCAAGCATGAATTGTATCGAAAGAGGTAATTAGGGTTCGAATATTGATATTAAAGGGAAGAACTACAGAATTATCAGTATCTAATAGACGGAAGGAATCTAGATATTCTAGTGGTATTATATAAGAGTCAAATTCAATGTGTATGAAATCTGAGTATTCATAAGATCAGTATCATTGATGTCCGATAATTTTTAATGTTATAATAGAATTGTTAGACTCATCTATTAGATAGAGAAGATGAAGGGAAGGAAGAGCGATTATAATTAGAAAAATTCTAGGTAATATTGTTCAAATTAATTCAATATTTTGATTTTCAATTAAATTAAAATTGGAGAATTTATTTAATCAGATAGAAATTATTAGGTACAAAACAAATGTAGTAATTATTGAAATAATAATTATTGCTGAGTCGTGGAAAAAATACAACTGTTCCATTAAGGGGGAATTTCTATTTAATATATTTAGGTTCGATCAAGTTGCTATTTCTAAAAAAAGATATTAATTAATCTTTATAAATGAATTTTAAGTTCATCACATAAATTCTGTCATATTAGAATTTATTAATTATTGGTAACTCTAAATATCTATGCTCTAGAGATGGGGTAAAGTGTATTCATTCAATAGAAGAATTATTATTCATTGAAAATAGGATAAATTTTTTATTGATTATTCTTTCTCAAATAGTATAAATTATAATTATAATTCTAATAATTGATATTATTGATCCTAAAGATGAAATAATATTTCATCTTAAATAAGAGTCGGGATAATCTGAATAACGTCGGGGTATCCCTGCTAGGCCTAAGAAATGTTGGGGAAAAAAGGTAAGATTAACCCCAATAAATATTGTTATAAATTGAATTATTAAGAGGGATTTTTTTAGAATTATTCCTGTAAATAGAGGGTATCAATGGACAAATCCTGCTATAATAGCAAAAACTGCTCCTATAGATAAAACATAGTGAAAGTGAGCTACTACATAATAAGTATCATGAAGTACTGTATCGATTGATGAGTTAGATAGAATAATACCAGTTAACCCTCCAATAGTGAATAAAAAAATAAATCCTATTGATCAATATAAAGCCGGATTAGAGTTTAAATTGGTTCCGTTTAGTCTTGCTAATCATCTAAAAATTTTAATTCCTGTGGGGATAGCAATAATTATTGTGATTGAGGTATAATAAGCTCGAGTGTCTACATCTATTCCAACTGTAAATATATGATGTCCTCATACAACAAATCCTAGTAATCCAATAGAAATTATTGCATAAATTATTCTAAGTCTTCCAAATGACTCCTTTTTTCTTCTTTCATGGGTAGTAATATGTGAAATAATGCCAAATCCTGGTAAAATTAAAATATAAACTTCAGGATGACCAAAAAATCAGAATAGATGTTGGTAAAGAATTGGGTCTCCTCCTCCTGCTGGATCAAAAAATGATGTATTAATATTTCGATCAGTTAATAATATAGTAATAGCTCCTGCTAATACGGGTAAAGATAAAAGTAATAAGACAGCTGTAATTAAAATTGATCAAACAAAGAGGGGTATAAGATCTAATTTTAAATTTTTAAGTTTTATATTTAAAATAGTGGTGATAAAGTTAATAGCTCCTAAAATAGATGAAATTCCAGCTATATGTAAAGAAAAAATCGTTAAGTCTACTGATCTTCCTGAATGAGAGAGATTTGATGAAAGAGGGGGATAGACTGTTCATCCTGTTCCAGCTCCTCTATTGATTAGACTTCTAAAAACTAGAAATGTCAGTGAAGGGGGTAGTAATCAGAATCTTATATTATTCATTCGAGGGAAAGCTATGTCTGGAGCTCCTATTATTAAAGGAATGAGTCAGTTTCCAAATCCCCCAATTATAATGGGTATTACTATAAAGAAAATTATAATAAATGCATGAGCTGTAACAATTACATTATAGATTTGATCATTACCGATTAGTCTCCCTGGGGTTCTCAGTTCAGTTCGAATAATTAATCTCATTGATGAGCCTATTATTCCTGATCATATTCCAAATATAAAGTATAAAGAGCCAATATCTTTGTGATTTGTTGAAAATAACCATTTTTTCATTAGAGGAAAGTTATGGTAAACATAGTGGCTGATAAAAGTGATAAATTGTAAATTTATTTATAAATAAAAAATTATTTCTATGTTTAAAAATATTTAATATAATAAAATTAATAAAATGGATTTTACAGTGAAAGTTTTATAATTTAATAAAAAATGTTAAATTGCAAATTTAATTATATCGTTAAAAGGATTAAGACTTGATAAAATAAATCAATGGGATGTGAATAATATATATATATATATATATAAGTTAAAAAATATAAAAAATTAGTGGGGATAAAATAATAATTATTAAATTAAAAATAGTGATATAATAGTTAGAACTTCTTATAATTAAATTAGTGAAAAAATTATATTTGGAGTTAATTTTTTTATAGAGTAGGAGTGGTAAGATTAAACGAAAGTAAAATAATAGGTTAATCAAAGAACATATTACTATAAAAGTAATTAAAAATTTGTTTATTAATATTAAATTATTGATAATCATTCATTTGGGAAAAAATCCGAAGAAGGGGGGTATTCCCCCTATAGAAAAAAAATTTATAATAATAGTTAAATTAACAAAATAATTAAATTTTGTAAAAATTAATTGATTTATATTATTGATTTGGGTTATATTAAACATAATAATTAAAGAACATATTATTATTGAATATAAAAAAAAATACAATATTCATAAAGTTTCATTAATTAGGAAGGTTCTAAATATTCAGCCCATATTATTAATGGAAGAAAACGTTAATAGTTTTCGGATATATAGTTGGTTAATGCCTCCTACAGCTCCTAATAGACAATTAAAGAATACAGTGATTACAATAACTATTGAATTAATTAAGTAACTTAATAAAATAAATGGGGCAATTTTTTGTCACGTAGAGATTAACAAGAAAGAAAATCAATCTAGTCTTTCAATAATTTGAATTATTCATCAATGTAGGGGAGCCCTAGCTAATTTTAATAATAATGAGATATAAATATTTAATAATATAAATATATAAAAGTGATTGAAAAGATTAAATAAGATAATAGAATATATTAAATTAGATGATGAAATAGCTTGGATTAAAAAATATTTTATAGTAAATTCAGATTTTATAGAATTATTTTTATTTCTTAAAATAGGAATAAAAAATATCAAATTAATTTCCAAACCAAATCATCTTAGAAGTCAGGAATTTGATGAAATTGAAATTAGTGTTCTAAAAATTAGCAGAGAAGTAAATATTATATTAGAAATATTAAAATTAATTTTAAAAAAAAAGATTTGATTCTTTATAAATGAAGTATGAGTTCACTAGCTTATATTTAGCTTATTTTTTAAAAAAAAAGAAAGGGGAAGAGGCAAGGATACTTGAATATATATATATATATATATATATATATAGTTATTTATATTTAAGTGTTATTTAAAAGTTATTTGCACTAAAGATTTTGAATCTTTAAGGTTTAGTTATTAGCTAAAAAATATAAAAAAAAAATTAATATAAAGATAAAATTTTAAATTTATTTAATTTACTCTATCAGAATAATCCTTTAATCAGGCACTTTATAAAAAATTTACTTTTGTTTAAAAAAGATAGTAAGATTTAAAGATTAGTGTTCTTTATAATTAATTTTGAAGATTAATAGTTTGTGATTAACTTAAAGTCTT